ATTTATCATATAGATGAGGATAAACTGGTGACCTCGGATATTAATGAAATCTATAGAAGAATTATCTATCGGAATAATACTCTTACAGATCTATTAACAACAAGTATAGCTACGCCAGAAGAATTAATAATATCTCAGGAAAAATTGCTACAAGAAGCAGTGGATGCACTTCTTGATAATGGAATCTGCGGACAACCAATGAGGGATGATCATAATAGAGTTTACAAGTCGCTTTCAGATGTAATTGAAGGCAAAGAAGGAAGAGTTCGCGAGACTCTGCTTGGTAAACGCGTCGATTATTCAGGGCGGTCAGTGATTGTCGTTGGCCCTTCACTTTCATTACATCGATGTGGATTGCCTCGCGAAATAGCAATAGAACTTTTCCAGGCATTTGTAATTCGTGACCTAATTAGAAAACATCTTGCTTCGAACATCGGAGTTGCTAAGAGTCAAATTCGTAAAAAAAAACCGATTGTATGGGAAATACTTCAAGAAATTCTGGATGACCATCCTGTATTGCTGAATAGAGCGCCTACTCTGCATAGATTAGGCATACAGGCATTCCTCCCCATTTTAGTAGAAGGGCGCGCTATTTGTTTACACCCATTAGTTTGTAAGGGCTTCAATGCGGACTTTGACGGGGATCAAATGGCTGTTCATGTGCCTTTATCTTTGGAGGCTCAAGCAGAGGCACGTTTACTTATGTTTTCTCATATGAATCTTTTGTCTCCAACTATTGGAGATCCCATTTCTGCACCAACTCAAGATATGCTTAGTGGACTCTATGTCTTAACGAGTGGAAATCGTCGGGGTATTTGTGTAAATAGGTATAATCCGTGTAATGGTAGAAACTATCAAAATGAAGATAATAACTATAAGTATACAAAAAAAAAAGAACCGTTTTTTTGTAACGCCTATGATGCAATTGGAGCTTTTCGGCAAAAACGAATCAATTTAGGTAGTCCTTTGTGGCTGCGGTGGCGACTAGATCAACGCGTTATTGCTGCAAGAGAAGCTCCCATTGAAATTCACTATGAATCTTTGGGGACCTATTATGAGATTTATGGACACTATCTAATAGTAAGAAGTATAAAAAAAGAAATTCTTTATATATATATTCGAACCACTCTTGGGCATATTTCTCTTTATCGAGAAATAGAAGAAGCCATACAGGGGTTTTGGCAGGGCTGTTGTAATTCTATGCTACCAGCGGGAATTCGAGTCTCGCCGGGTTAACTAGGACTATAAAATTGCGGAATTTCTACGTGAATCAAGATCTAGAAAAGGAAGTTGTCCAATCACTGACTCAAACCCATTGTCAAATTCTACTCAGCGCAATATGGAGGTACTGATGGCAGAACGGCCCACTCAGGTCTTTCACAATAAAGTGATAGACGGAACTGCCATGAAACGACTTATTAGTCGATTTATTGATCACTATGGAATAGGATATACATCACATATCCTGGATCAAGTAAAGACTCTGGGTTTCCGACAAGCTACCGCCGCATCCATTTCATTAGGAATTGATGATCTTTTAACAATACCTTCTAAAAGATGGCTAGTTCAAGACGCTGAACAACAAAGTTTTATTTTGGAAAAACACCATCATTATGGGAATGTACACGCGGTAGAAAAATTACGTCAATCGATCGAGATCTGGTATGCCACAAGTGAATATTTGCGACAAGAAATGAATCCTAATTTTCGGATGACCGATCCTTTTAATCCAGTCCATATAATGTCTTTTTCGGGAGCCAGAGGAAATGCATCTCAGGTACATCAATTAGTAGGTATGAGAGGATTAATGTCGGATCCCCAAGGTCAAATGATTGATTTACCCATTCAAAGCAATTTACGCGAAGGACTCTCTTTAACAGAATATATTATTTCTTGCTACGGAGCCCGTAAAGGAGTTGTGGATACCGCTATCCGAACATCAGATGCAGGATACCTCACGCGCAGACTTGTTGAAGTAGTTCAACACATTGTTGTACGTCGAACAGATTGTGGCACCGTTCGAGGTATTTCTGTAAGTCCTCGAAATGGAATGATGACCGACAGGATTTTTATCCAAACATTAATTGGGCGTGTATTAGCGGATCATATATATATAGGTTCGCGATGCATTGCTACTAGAAATCAAGATATTGGGGTTGGACTTGTTAATAGATTCATAACTTTTAGAGCACAACCAATCTCTATTCGAACCCCCTTTACTTGTAGGAGTACATCTTGGATTTGTCAACTATGCTATGGCCGAAGCCCAGCTCACGACGACCTGGTCGAATTGGGAGAAGCTGTAGGTATTATTGCAGGTCAATCTATTGGAGAACCAGGTACTCAATTAACATTAAGAACTTTTCATACCGGCGGAGTATTCACAGGGGGTACTGCAGAACATGTCCGAGCCCCTTCTAATGGAAAAATAAAATTCAATGAGGATTTGGTTCATCCGACACGTACACGTCATGGACATCCTGCTTTTCTATGTTCTAGAGACTTGTATGTAACTATTGAAAGTGAAGATATTATACACAATGTGTGTATTCCGCCCAAAAGTTTTCTTTTAGTTCAAAACGATCAATATGTAGAATCAGAACAAGTCATTGCTGAGATTCGCACGAGAACATCCACTTTGAATTTGAAAGAGAAGGTTCGAAAACATATTTATTCTGACTCAGAAGGCGAAATGCACTGGAATACCGATGTGTACCATGCACCTGAATTTACATATGGTAATATTCATCTCTTACCAAAAACAAGTCATTTATGGATATTATTAGGGGAGCCCTGGAGATCCAGTCCAGGCCCCTGTTCGATCCACAAGGATCAAGATCAAATGAACGCTTATTCTCTTTCTGTTAAGCGAAGATATATTTCTAACCCCTCAGTAACTAATAATCAAGTGAGACACAAATTTTTTAGTTCGTATTTTTCTGGTAAAAATCAAAAAGGAGATAGGATTCCTGATTATTCAGAACTTAATCGAATGACATGTACCGGTCGTTGTAATCTCAGAAATCCGGCCGTTCTCGAGGGGAATTCGGATTTATTGGCAAAGAGGCGAAGAAATAGAGTCATCATCCCACTCGAATCGATTCAAGAGGGCGAGAACCAATTAATACCTTCTTCCGGTATCTCAATTGAAATCCCCCGAAATGGTATTCTCCGTAGAAATAGTATTCTTGCTTATTTCGACGATCCTCGATATATAAGAAAGAGCTCGGGACTTACTAAATATGAGACTAGAGAACTGAATTCAATCGTTAATGAAGAGGAGTTGATTGAGTATCGAGGAGTCAAGGTATTTTGGCCAAAATACCAAAAGGAAGTAAATCCGTTTTTTTTTATTCCCGTGGAAGTCCACATTTTGGCCGAATCTTGTTCCATAATGGTACGGCACAATAGTATTATTGGGATAGATACACAAATCACTTTAAATAGAAGAAGTCGGGTAGGTGGATTGGTCCGAGTGAAGAAAAAAGCAGAAAAAATTAAACTAATAATCTTTTCTGGAGATATCCATTTTTCTGGAAAGACAAACAAGGCATTCCGATTGATACCACCAGGAGGGGGAAAACAAAATTCCAAAGAATACAAAAAATTGAAAAATTGGCTCTATATCCAACGAATGAAACTTTCCAGGTATGAAAAAAAATATTTTGTTTTGGTTCAACCTGTAGTCCCATATAAAAAAACGGATGGTATAAATTTAGGAAGACTTTTCCCACCGGATCTCTTGCAAGAAAGTGATAATCTACAACTTCGAGTTGTCAACTATATCCTTTATTACGACCCAATTCTTGAAATTTGGGACACAAGTATTCAATTAGTTCGGACTTGTTTAGTGTTGAATTGGGACCAAGACAAAAAGATCGAAAAGGCCTGTGCTTCCTTTGTTGAAATAAGGACAAATGGTTTAATTAGAGATTTTCTAAGAATCGACTTAGCGAAGTCACCTATTTTGTATACCGGAAAAAGAAATGATCTGTCGGGTTCAGGATTAATCTCTGAGAATGGATCAGATCGCGCTAATGTCAATCCGTTTTCTTCCATTTATTCCTATTCCAAGGCAAGGATTCAAGAATCCCTTAATCCAAATCAAGGAACTATTCATACGTTATTGAATCGAAATAAGGAATCTCAATCTTTGATAATTTTGTCATCATCCAATTGTTCTCGAACAGGCCCATTCAACGATGTAAAATCTCCCAATGTGATAAAAGAATCAATCAAAGAGGACCCCCTAATTCCAATTAGGAATCCGTTGGGCCCCTTAGGAACAGGCTTTCCAATTTATAATTTTGATTTATTTTCCGATTTAATAACCCATAATCAAATCTTGGTAACTAACTATTTGCAACTTGACAATTTAAAACAGATTTTTCAAATACTTAAATATTATTTACTGGATGAAAAAGGTAAAATTTATAATCCCTATTCGTGCAGTAACATCATTTTGAATCCATTCAATTTGAATTGGTATTTTCTGCATTACAATTGTTGTGAAGAGACATCTACAATCGTTAGTCTTGGGCAGTTTCTTTGTGAAAATGTATGTATAGCCAAAAAAGGACCGCATTTAAAATCGGGTCAAGTTCTAATTCTTCAAGTTGACTCTGTGGTAATACGATCAGCTAAGCCTTATTTGGCTACTCCAGGAGCAACTGTTCATGGACATTATGGGGAAATCCTTTACGAAGGAGATACATTAGTTACATTTATATATGAAAAATCAAGATCTGGTGATATAACGCAAGGTCTTCCAAAAGTGGAACAGGTGTTAGAAGTGCGTTCGATTGATTCAATATCGATGAATCTCGAAAAGAGGATTGAGACTTGGAACAAATGTATAACAAGAATTCTTGGAATTCCTTGGGCATTCCTGATTGGTGCTGAGCTAACTATAGTGCAAAGTCGTATCTCTTTGGTTAATAAGGTTCAAAAGGTTTATCGATCCCAAGGGGTGCAGATACATAATAGGCATATAGAAATTA